TATTTGGGACCTCTTTCAAGTAAATGTGCATTCCCCACTTTTTTTGGACCGTATAGACAAAACATCTTTTTTTTATTCTTTTCATATTAATGAAATGAAGAATCTTATTTTGAGGAATTGGATGGGTAGAGAACGAGAATCTGAATTTAAAATTTTAGATTCCCATTTTGAAAATGAAGAGACAAAAGAAGAAAAGGATAAAAAAGAACGTATAGAAATATCAGAAGCTTGGGATACCTTTGTATTTATTCAAGCAATAAGAGGTTTAATGTTAGTAATCCAATCTTTTTTTAGAAAATACATTATATTGCCTTCATTTATAATAGCTAAAAATATTTTACGTATGTTATTATTTCAATTCCCCGAGTGGTACGAGGATTTGAAGGAATGGAATAGAGAAATGCATATTAAATGCACCTATAATGGTGTTCAATTATCAGAAACAGAATTTCCCCAAGATTGGTTAACAGACGGCATTCAGATAAAGATTCTATATCCTTTCTGTCTAAAACCTTGGCGAAAAGCTAAGGTACGATCTCATCATAGAGATCATAGAGATCGAGGAGATTCAAAATATAAAAACAAAAATTTTTGTTTTTTAACAGTCTGGGGAATGGAAGCAGAACTTCCCTTTGGTTCTCCCCGAAAACAACCTTCTTTTTTTGAACCTATTTATAAAGAACTCAAAAAAAGAAAGAGAAGGGTAAAAAATAAGATTTTACAAGTTATAAACTTTTTGAAGGAAAGAATAAAATCCTTTATAAAAGTTAGAAAAGAAAAAACAAAATGGGTCACTAAAATATTTATAGTTATCAAACTCATAATGAAAAAATTGGAAAAAATAAATCCAATTTTTTTATTTGAGTTGAGGAAAGAAAAAGTATATGAAATGAAGGAAAACGAAAAAGATTTAAAAAAAAATAAAAAGATTCTTCGCGAATCATCTGTTCGAATTCGACCAAAAAATTGGTTAAATTATTCACTAATAGAAAGAAGAATGAAAGATCTTTCTGATAAGACAATAAAAATCAGGAATCAAATAGAACGAAACGAAAAAGAAAAAAAAAAAGATATAGTTCTAATTTATGATAATAAAAGGCCGGAATCTTTGAAAATCTTAAAAAGGAAAAATATCCGATTAATGCGTAAATCGCACTACTTTATAAAATCATTCATTGAAAAAATATACATAGATATTTTACTATGTACCATTAGCATTCCTAAGATCAATGCACAACTTTTCTTTAAATCAAAAAAAAATATCTTTAATAAATCCATTTACAACAATAAAAGAAATAAAGAACAAGAAGGAATTGATGAAACAAATCAAAATACAATGAAGTTTAATTTTGGTTTGACTATAAAAAAGTTGTTTTCAAATACTTATAGTACTGAGAATAGGAATCCAAATTCCGATACTTATTGGAACTTATCTTCCCTATCTCAAGCATATGTATTTTACAAATTATCACAAACCCAATTACTTAATAAGGATCGCTTGAGACCTGTATTTCAATATAAAGGAAACTCTCCTTTTTTTAAGGAAAAATTAAAAGACTCTTGTATGATAATGATACACGGAATATTTGATTCCAAATCAAGACATAATAAAATTCATTCGTATGTAATGAACGAATGGAAAAACTGGTTAAAAGGTCATTATCAATACGATCCATCTCAAAAAAAATGGTCTCGATTAGTAACTAAAGAATGGCGAAATAGAATCAATCAACGCTGTATGATTCAAAACCAAAACAAGGAATCAATCCAATTGGATTTATATAAAAAATACCAATTCATTCATTCCATGAAAAAAAATAACTATGCAGCGGATTCTTTTATGAGTCAAAAAGAAAAATGGAAAAAAAATCACAGATATGATCTTTTATCATATAAATACATAAGTCCTCCTAATTCATATATTTCTGGATCAACATTAGAATTTGAAATAGACGGGGATCGAGAAATTCCATATCATTTCAATACATCGAAACCCGAATCATTTTATGTATTAGTAAGTATACCTAGTAATAATTATCTAGAAAAAGGATATATTATTGATAGGAATATAAATTTGGATAGAAAATATTTTGATTGTAGAATTCCTCATTTTTGTTTTAGAAAGAATATTGAGATCTGGACCAATGCACATATTGGCATGACGATTCATAAAAATACTAAGACTGAAATTAAAAATTTAAAAAAAATGAAAAAAAAAGATCTTTTTTCTACTACGGTTCATCAAGACATCAAACCATGCAATCAAAAAAGAAACTTTTTTGATTGCATGGGAATGCATCAAGAGGGGTTCTCTGATACTGCATCAAATCATAATACTATATCCAATCTCGAATCTTGGTTCTTCCCAGAATTTGTGCAACTTTTTAACATATATAAGATTCAACCTTGGATCATTCCAATCAAATCACTCTTTTTTAATTTTAATTTTAATAAAAATGAAAAAATAAATATAAATACAAAGAAAAATCCTCATGAATCGTCTAATAAAAAAGATCTTGAATTAGTAAATTACAAGCAGGAAGAACAAGAACAACAGGATCAAGGAAATCTTATATCGAATCTACGAAAACAAAAGAATAAAAAAGCTGTTGAAGAAGATTACGCAAGATTAGACATAGAAATTAAAAAGGGTAGAAAAAAAAAAAAATATCAATATAAGAGCAAAAAACAAACGGAACTAGATTACTTTTTGAAAAAATATTTCCTTTTTCAATTAAGATGGGCTGATCCCTTGAATCAAAGAATAATGAACAATATTAGGGTATATTGTCTCCTACTTAGACTGATAAACCCAAAGGAAATTGCCATATCCTCGATTCAAAGAGGTGAAATAAATCTAGACGAAATGCTAATTCAAAAGGAGCTAGTTCTTACAGAATTGATAAGAAAGGGAATATTTATTATTGAACCAATTCGTCTATCTATAAGAAGGGACGGAAAATCTATTGTATATCAAACTATGGATATTTCATTGGTTGAGAAGAAGAAGCACCAAACAAATAGAAAATACGCAAAAAAAAGACATATTGAGAAAGAGGGGTTTGAAAAATCCATTCCACGATACAGCCACTTATTTTTTAGTGAAGACAAAAATCATTATGATTTCCTTATTCCTGAAAATATTCTATCTCCTAGGCATCGGAGAGAATTTAGAATTCTAATTTGTTTCAATTCACGGAATTGGAATGTTTTGGATAGAAATCCAAGATTTTGCAATGAAAAGAAAATAAAAAACTGTGGACAATTTTTGAATCAGAACAAGCATATTAACACCGATGCAAAAAATTTAATTAAATTCAAATTGTTTCTTTGGCCCAATTATCGATTAGAAGATTTAGCTTGTATGAATCGTTATTGGTTTGATACCAATAACAGCAGTCGTTTCAGTATGTCAAGAATACATATGTATTCACAATTCAGAATGAATTCAATTCAAATGCAAAATTAAAAAATTTTTATTTTTATATTTTTTTTATATTTTATAGTGGATTTCCTACATATCGTGTGACATATTCTGTAGATGAAAGCCGAAATATATAGACTGTATAACATTATAATTTCTAACACATGATGCTGATTTCATAGTGTATCCATTTTCACTAGGAGTAGCAGAATCTTTTTAGTTTAAGTAAAACTAAATCGTTCTATTTCGTGAATGCATATATTTATCAGACCCTTTTTATCCAATATCCAAATCCAATTGAAAATTGGATAAAATATACAAAACAAATAAACATAAATACATAAACAAAAAACAAATTAGTATATGAATAAATGAAATCCAATTTCGATTTATACTAGATGAAAATAACTGTCATAATAAATCTTATTATTTTTCCTGATCGGTAAAATTCACAGAAAATAAAAATTTTAATTTATTTTATGGTCAAAAATTCATTTATCTCAGTTATTCCACAAGAAGAAAAAGACGAAAATAGTGGGTCTGTTGAATTTCAAGTATTCCATTTCACCAGTAAGATACGGAGACTTACTTCACATTTAGAATTGCACAAAAGAGATTTTTTATCACAAAGGGGTCTGCGAATAATTCTGGGAAAACGTCAACGATTATTGACTTATTTGTCAAAGAAAAATAAAGTGCGTTATAAGAGATTAATGGATCAGTTAGATATTCGGGAACCAAAAACTCGTTAATTTAAATTAAATTTAAATTTATTATTTGAGTTTATTATTATTTATTATTAGCCTTATTATTTTTTATTTTTTTTTTTTTTTTTTTTTATTAATTATTTTAATTATTTTATAATAATTATAATAATTGATAATAATTATTTAATATTTAAATTATTTAATATTTAATAATATAATAGTTTTATTTTATATTTATATTATAGTTATTTTTTATATTATTTTTATATTATAGTTATAATATTAGAATATTCTTATTTTAATTTTATTTTTTTTGATAGAATTTACATTTTATATATGACTATATGAATATGAATAGGATTATTTATAATTACTAGAATTATACTAAATTCAATTTAAATTAGGATATATATATATATATGAAAAATGAAAATATAATGAAAATATAATATATTTAATATTAAGAAAATAAACATGATTCGTATGTACAACTCATATTTCATGGTTATTCAAACGTAAATCAAAGGATCTTGGCCCTTTCTCATAAACAGATTTTAAAATCTATTGATTCTAGAAATTTTTAAAAATCATTGATTCGTCTGGTATCTACAATAGAAAATATATGATTTCCATCATTTTCTAATTAAAATTTTATCAGATCGAAAATCTTTTGTGTTCAAAACTTAAATTTATAGACCCAATGTCGCATTCAGTAAAAATTTATGATACATGTATAGGGTGTACCCAATGTGTACGAGCTTGTCCCACGGATGTATTAGAAATGATACCTTGGGACGGATGTAAAGCTAAGCAAATTGCTTCCGCGCCAAGAACCGAGGATTGTGTAGGTTGTAAGAGATGTGAATCCGCTTGCCCAACGGATTTTTTGAGTGTCCGTGTTTATTTATGGCATGAAACAACTCGCAGCATGGGTCTTTCTTATTGATATGTAACAAAAAACTCCCCTTGAATCATTTGATTCCTCTTTACCGAGAAAACTCCGTACTCGAGAAAAGAAAATATATTATTCTTCTCCCGAGCACGGAGTTTTCTGGTCAAAATTTATCTTGTCTTTATCACGAGTTATTTTCCTTGGTTAACAATACTTCTGGTTTTGCCGATATTTGCGGGTTCTTCAATTGTCCTTTTCCTTCATAAAGGAAATAAGGCGTATAGGAGGGATACTATATGTATATGTATCCTGGAGCTCCCTCTAATGACCTATGTATTTTGTTCCAATTGGACGATCCATTAAACCAATTGAAGGAAGATTATAAATGGAGAAATATTTTTTTATTTTCACTGGAGACTGGGAATCGATGGACTTTCCATAGGACCCATTTTACTGACAGGATTTATCACTTGAACCAACAAACATTAGATTTCGAAAAATTAGCTAATCAATCATATCCCGCAGCATTGGAAATAATATTCCATTTTGGTTTTCTTATAGCTTATGCTGTCAAATCGCCGATGATACCCCTACATACATGATTACCAGATACCCACGGGGAAGCGCATTACAGTACATGTATGCTTCTAGCTGGAATCTTATTAAAGATGGGAACATATGGATTGATTCGGATCAATATGGAATTGTTAGCTCACGCTCATTCTAAATTCTCTCTCTGGTTGATCATAGTAGGAATAATACAAATCTTTTATGCAGCTTCAACATCTCTTGGTCAACGCAATTTTAAAAAGCATATTGCCTATTCTTACGTATCTCATATGGGTTTCATAATTATAGGAATTGGTTCTATAACTGGCATGGGACTCAATGGAGCCATTTTACAAATACTCTCTCATGGATTGATCGGTGCTGCACTTTTTTCTTAGCAGAAACGAGTTGGGATAGAATACGTTTTGTTTATCTCGACGAGATGGTGGGGAATATCTATCCCAATGGAAAAAATATTTATATTTACCATGTTTAGTAGTTTCTCGATGGCTTCTCTTGTATTACCAGGAATGAGTGGTTTTGTTGCAGAATTCTTAGTCTTTTTTGGAATAATTACTAACCAAAAATATCTTTTCATGCCAAAAATGTTAATTACTTTTGTAATAGCAATTGGAATGATATTAACTCCTATTTTGTCTATGTTACGTCATATTTTCTATGAATACAAGCTATTCAATATACCAAACTATAAATTTTCATATTCTGGACCGCGAAAACTATTTCTTTCGATCTGTATCTTTCTACCTGTAATAGGAATTGAGATTTATCCTGATTTCGTTCTTCCGTTATCGGTTGACAAGGTACAAGTTATATTAGCTAATAATTTTTATTATTTTTATAGAAAATAGATACTAATTCTTTTTATAGCTTAGAAAATTCTAATTAATTAGAAGGAAAGTCTTATAATTCTTTGACTTTCATCTTTTCACGATTCTTCATTGTACAATGAAAAAAATGAAGAGTGAATTAGAATTGTAATGAAATACATCTAGAGTTTTTGAGAACCATTTGAATAATTCCTCCATTCAAACGGTTTTCAAAAACTCGCACAAATACTCATTGTCTATCAGACGATGTTTTTATGTGTTCTTCATGTAGTTTATTTTATTCAATTAGATATAAATGGGAATGAACCATAACTATGGAACCCGATTCCTAATAGATTGATCCCAAAATAGCATATCCAAATTAGGAGAAATCCTATAGAAGCCACAAATGCCGAATTTGTGCCTTGGTCTTGCAATTTTTTATTTGTTCTAATATGTAAATAGATTGCAAATATGGTCCAAGTAATAAATGCCCAAGTTTCCTTAGGATCCCAATTCCAATAAGAACCCCATGCTTCATTAGCCCATACTGCTCCAGAAAGAATGCCTATGGTTAAAAAGGTAAACCCTAAACTAATGACACGATAACTCCAATAATCCAAACGCTGAATTAATTGATATTTGTAAAAATTTAGAAATGAGAGAAAAGAAGTCTTTTTAAATACACTTTCTTTTTCGTTCAAATATTCTATCGTACCAACAAAGAAAAATGACTTCCTTAAGCTTATAAAATTCTTGTTAAAAAAAAAATCGATATTTTTTCGAAATGTAATCACTATAAGAGCAACTGATAATAATGATCCGCATAAAAGAACTGCATAGCTCAATAGCATCATACTGACATGCATCATTAACCAGTGAGATTGTAGAGCAGGTACTAATATTGCGGATTGATGCATTTCAATTGAAAGACCTGATGTGGCAAAACCTTGGGTAAAAATGGCACTTGGTGCAGTTATTGTGCTTAAATAACTTTTATGATTCACAAGATATGGAATCATATGAATAATGTAGAAACTCCACGAAAGGAAGATTAATGATTCATATAAATTACTTAAGGGAAAATGTCCTGAAGAAATCCAACGAATAACTAAAAACCCTGTTATAGAGAAAAAAGTGGCTATCATCCCCCTTTCTAACGAATTACGCAATCCTTCTATTTCATAGACTAATAAGTTCATCAAATGAATCATAATCACAATTGAGATGATCGAAAAGGAAATATTAGTTAATATATGTTCTAAGGTCACAAATATCATAAACATAAAAAAGGGTTCCTATTAAATAATAAATAATTGAAATCGGAGATTAAAATAAATATTAAAAAAAAAATACAAAATACAATATACCAATATACATTAATAATACATTAGTAAATATAAATTATTTGTCTTCCAATTCAAAAATAGAAAATTTTAAGTTCTTTGAGACATATCAATTAAAATTTTTAAAAAAGTTTTTTTGTCCCACAAAAAAACTTTTTGACTGTCCGGTAGAAACAGATTTAGCTAAAGAAAAAGCTTTTACTGCCGCTAAAGAGCCTTTTTTTTTCCAAGGATTTCTACGAATATGCTTTTTTGACATAGAAGTACGTTTTTTTGGAACTGCCATTCAAAGATAGGTGACTCATTTTTATCGTTGTATGTGAAAGACATATATTGTTCAAAATGGATTACTCTTTATTAGTCATTATCTATAGTGATTCCATCAATATCAATAATATAAGAGCATAACTTTATTTCAGAATATACAAATAGAATAGTGGAATAGAACAAAGAAAAATAAATAAAAAACGAATTAAAATTAAATATCAATATTCTTTAATATTCAATAATATTCAATAAAAAATAAATAAATAAATAAATAAAGATAAAATATAAAGAAATCTATAATTGAACTATAATAAATTAATAAATCCTAAATCTATAAAACATAAATATAAATACATAAATATAAATGGAAATATATAAAATATCTATAAATTTTATAATCTTACATAAATACAATCTAATGTTAAGGGAAAATATAATTATTAAAAATAATTATATTAAATAATAATATATAATTTTATGCCGCCACTCGGACTCGAACCGAGATGCTCTAGCACTGCTTCCTAAGAGCAGCGTGTCTACCAATTTCACCATGGCGGCTTACCTGAAAGAATAATAGTAAATTCATGTTGAATTGTCTATATTCAATAGAGTTTAGGAAACAATGAAGAAAAATGCATTTCCATTCATATGGAAATGTTCAAGTTCAATATCAAGAATATTTAGTTAGTATTTTCGTAAGTTCAGTTTTCATAATAAACTTTTCCATTTCTGTATTATAAACTAAAACTATAATAGAAACCTAGCTTTGTTTTATTTTATTATTGTTTTATTCTTTTATATTTTATAATTATTTATAATTATTAATTATTATATTATATATTTATATTATAATATTATTACATATATTATTATATATCATAATAATATTATATAAATATAATATAAGTTACATAATATAAATATATAATATAAATAATATTCGTGAGAAGGTTTTTTCTTTCCTATTAATTGTGCTTTTCTATTTCGAAAAGCACAATTAGAATAAGACAACGAAAAATGTTAATATTTAATTATACTAAGATACTAAGATGTTGGGTGTCTAAATCATTAGAAAGAAAAAATATCGATTTTTTTTTTAACAAGAATTTTATAAGCTTAAGGAAGTCATTTTTCTTTGTTGGTACGATAGAATATTTGAACGAAAAAGAAAGTGTATTTAAAAAGACTTCTTTTCTCTCATTTCTAAATTTTTACAAATATCAATTAATTCAGCGTTTGGATTATTGGAGTTATCGTGTCATTAGTTTAGGGTTTACCTTTTTAACCATAGGCATTCTTTCTGGAGCAGTATGGGCTAATGAAGCATGGGGTTCTTATTGGAATTGGGATCCTAAGGAAACTTGGGCATTTATTACTTGGACCATATTTGCAATCTATTTACATATTAGAACAAATAAAAAATTGCAAGACCAAGGCACAAATTCGGCATTTGTGGCTTCTATAGGATTTCTCCTAATTTGGATATGCTATTTTGGGATCAATCTATTAGGAATCGGGTTCCATAGTTATGGTTCATTCCCATTTATATCTAATTGAATAAAATAAACTACATGAAGAACACATAAAAACATCGTCTGATAGACAATGAGTATTTGTGCGAGTTTTTGAAAACCGTTTGAATGGAGGAATTATTCAAATGGTTCTCAAAAACTCTAGATGTATTTCATTACAATTCTAATTCACTCTTCATTTTTTTCATTGTACAATGAAGAATCGTGAAAAGATGAAAGTCAAAGAATTATAAGACTTTCCTTCTAATTAATTAGAATTTTCTAAGCTATAAAAAGAATTAGTATCTATTTTCTATAAAAATAATAAAAATTATTAGCTAATATAACTTGTACCTTGTCAACCGATAACGGAAGAACGAAATCAGGATAAATCTCAATTCCTATTACAGGTAGAAAGATACAGATCGAAAGAAATAGTTTTCGCGGTCCAGAATATGAAAATTTATAGTTTGGTATATTGAATAGCTTGTATTCATAGAAAATATGACGTAACATAGACAAAATAGGAGTTAATATCATTCCAATTGCTATTACAAAAGTAATTAACATTTTTGGCATGAAAAGATATTTTTGGTTAGTAATTATTCCAAAAAAGACTAAGAATTCTGCAACAAAACCACTCATTCCTGGTAATACAAGAGAAGCCATCGAGAAACTACTAAACATGGTAAATATAAATATTTTTTCCATTGGGATAGATATTCCCCACCATCTCGTCGAGATAAACAAAACGTATTCTATCCCAACTCGTTTCTGCTAAGAAAAAAGTGCAGCACCGATCAATCCATGAGAGAGTATTTGTAAAATGGCTCCATTGAGTCCCATGCCAGTTATAGAACCAATTCCTATAATTATGAAACCCATATGAGATACGTAAGAATAGGCAATATGCTTTTTAAAATTGCGTTGACCAAGAGATGTTGAAGCTGCATAAAAGATTTGTATTATTCCTACTATGATCAACCAGAGAGAGAATTTAGAATGAGCGTGAGCTAACAATTCCATATTGATCCGAATCAATCCATATGTTCCCATCTTTAATAAGATTCCAGCTAGAAGCATACATGTACTGTAATGCGCTTCCCCGTGGGTATCTGGTAATCATGTATGTAGGGGTATCATCGGCGATTTGACAGCATAAGCTATAAGAAAACCAAAATGGAATATTATTTCCAATGCTGCGGGATATGATTGATTAGCTAATTTTTCGAAATCTAATGTTTGTTGGTTCAAGTGATAAATCCTGTCAGTAAAATGGGTCCTATGGAAAGTCCATCGATTCCCAGTCTCCAGTGAAAATAAAAAAATATTTCTCCATTTATAATCTTCCTTCAATTGGTTTAATGGATCGTCCAATTGGAACAAAATACATAGGTCATTAGAGGGAGCTCCAGGATACATATACATATAGTATCCCTCCTATACGCCTTATTTCCTTTATGAAGGAAAAGGACAATTGAAGAACCCGCAAATATCGGCAAAACCAGAAGTATTGTTAACCAAGGAAAATAACTCGTGATAAAGACAAGATAAATTTTGACCAGAAAACTCCGTGCTCGGGAGAAGAATAATATATTTTCTTTTCTCGAGTACGGAGTTTTCTCGGTAAAGAGGAATCAAATGATTCAAGGGGAGTTTTTTGTTACATATCAATAAGAAAGACCCATGCTGCGAGTTGTTTCATGCCATAAATAAACACGGACACTCAAAAAATCCGTTGGGCAAGCGGATTCACATCTCTTACAACCTACACAATCCTCGGTTCTTGGCGCGGAAGCAATTTGCTTAGCTTTACATCCGTCCCAAGGTATCATTTCTAATACATCCGTGGGACAAGCTCGTACACATTGGGTACACCCTATACATGTATCATAAATTTTTACTGAATGCGACATTGGGTCTATAAATTTAAGTTTTGAACACAAAAGATTTTCGATCTGATAAAATTTTAATTAGAAAATGATGGAAATCATATATTTTCTATTGTAGATACCAGACGAATCAATGATTTTTAAAAATTTCTAGAATCAATAGATTTTAAAATCTGTTTATGAGAAAGGGCCAAGATCCTTTGATTTACGTTTGAATAACCATGAAATATGAGTTGTACATACGAATCATGTTTATTTTCTTAATATTAAATATATTATATTTTCATTATATTTTCATTTTTCATATATATATATATATCCTAATTTAAATTGAATTTAGTATAATTCTAGTAATTATAAATAATCCTATTCATATTCATATAGTCATATATAAAATGTAAATTCTATCAAAAAAAATAAAATTAAAATAAGAATATTCTAATATTATAACTATAATATAAAAATAATATAAAAAATAACTATAATATAAATATAAAATAAAACTATTATATTATTAAATATTAAATAATTTAAATATTAAATAATTATTATCAATTATTATAATTATTATAAAATAATTAAAATAATTAATAAAAAAAAAAAAAAAAAAAAATAAAAAATAATAAGGCTAATAATAAATAATAATAAACTCAAATAATAAATTTAAATTTAATTTAAATTAACGAGTTTTTGGTTCCCGAATATCTAACTGATCCATTAATCTCTTATAACGCACTTTATTTTTCTTTGACAAATAAGTCAATAATCGTTGACGTTTTCCCAGAATTATTCGCAGACCCCTTTGTGATAAAAAATCTCTTTTGTGCAATTCTAAATGTGAAGTAAGTCTCCGTATCTTACTGGTGAAATGGAATACTTGAAATTCAACAGACCCACTATTTTCGTCTTTTTCTTCTTGTGGAATAACTGAGATAAATGAATTTTTGACCATAAAATAAATTAAAATTTTTATTTTCTGTGAATTTTACCGATCAGGAAAAATAATAAGATTTATTATGACAGTTATTTTCATCTAGTATAAATCGAAATTGGATTTCATTTATTCATATACTAATTTGTTTTTTGTTTATGTATTTATGTTTATTTGTTTTGTATATTTTATCCAATTTTCAATTGGATTTGGATATTGGATAAAAAGGGTCTGATAAATATATGCATTCACGAAATAGAACGATTTAGTTTTACTTAAACTAAAAAGATTCTGCTACTCCTAGTGAAAATGGATACACTATGAAATCAGCATCATGTGTTAGAAATTATAATGTTATACAGTCTATATATTTCGGCTTTCATCTACAGAATATGTCACACGATATGTAGGAAATCCACTATAAAATATAAAAAAAATATAAAAATAAAAATTTTTTAATTTTGCATTTGAATTGAATTCATTCTGAATTGTGAATACATATGTATTCTTGACATACTGAAACGACTGCTGTTATTGGTATCAAACCAATAACGATTCATACAAGCTAAATCTTCTAATCGATAATTGGGCCAAAGAAACAATTTGAATTTAATTAAATTTTTTGCATCGGTGTTAATATGCTTGTTCTGATTCAAAAATTGTCCACAGTTTTTTATTTTCTTTTCATTGCAAAATCTTGGATTTCTATCCAAAACATTCCAATTCCGTGAATTGAAACAAATTAGAATTCTAAATTCTCTCCGATGCCTAGGAGATAGAATATTTTCAGGAATAAGGAAATCATAATGATTTTTGTCTTCACTAAAAAATAAGTGGCTGTATCGTGGAATGGATTTTTCAAACCCCTCTTTCTCAATATGTCTTTTTTTTGCGTATTTTCTATTTGTTTGGTGCTTCTTCTTCTCAACCAATGAAATATCCATAGTTTGATATACAATAGATTTTCCGTCCCTTCTTATAGATAGACGAATTGGTTCAATAATAAATATTCCCTTTCTTATCAATTCTGTAAGAACTAGCTCCTTTTGAATTAGCATTTCGTCTAGATTTATTTCACCTCTTTGAATCGAGGATATGGCAATTTCCTTTGGGTTTATCAGTCTAAGTAGGAGACAATATACCCTAATATTGTTCATTATTCTTTGATTCAAGGGATCAGCCCATCTTAATTGAAAAAGGAAATATTTTTTCAAAAAGTAATCTAGTTCCGTTTGTTTTTTGCTCTTATATTGATATTTTTTTTTTTTTCTACCCTTTTTAATTTCTATGTCTAATCTTGCGTAATCTTCTTCAACAGCTTTTTTATTCTTTTGTTTTCGTAGATTCGATATAAGATTTCCTTGATCCTGTTGTTCTTGTTCTTCCTGCTTGTAATTTACTAATTCAAGATCTTTTTTATTAGACGATTCATGAGGATTTTTCTTTGTATTTATATTTATTTTTTCATTTTTATTAAAATTAAAATTAAAAAAGAGTGATTTGATTGGAATGATCCAAGGTTGAATCTTATATATGTTAAAAAGTTGCACAAATTCTGGGAAGAACCAAGATTCGAGATTGGATATAGTATTATGATTTGATGCAGTATCAGAGAACCCCTCTTGATGCATTCCCATGCAATCAAAAAAGTTTCTTTTTTGATTGCATGGTTTGATGTCTTGATGAACCGTAGTAGAAAAAAGATCTTTTTTTTTCATTTTTTTTAAATTTTTAATTTCAGTCTTAGTATTTTTATGAATCGTCATGCCAATATGTGCATTGGTCCAGATCTCAATATTCTTTCTAAAACAAAAATGAGGAATTCTACAATCAAAATATTTTCTATCCAAATTTATATTCCTATCAATAATATATCCTTTTTCTAGATAATTATTACTAGGTATACTTACTAATACATAAAATGATTCGGGTTTCGATGTATTGAAATGATATGGAATTTCTCGATCCCCGTCTATTTCAAATTCTAATGTTGATCCAGAAATATATGAATTAGGAGGACTTATGTATTTATATGATAAAAGATCATATCTGTGATTTTTTTTCCATTTTTCTTTTTGACTCATAAAAGAATCCGCTGCATAGTTATTTTTTTTCATGGAATGAATGAATTGGTATTTTTTATATAAATCCAATTGGATTGATTCCTTGTTTTGGTTTTGAATCATACAGCGTTGATTGATTCTATTTCGCCATTCTTTAGTTACTAATCGAGACCATTTTTTTTGAGATGGATCGTATTGATAATGACCTTTTAACCAGTTTTTCCATTCGTTCATTACATACGAATGAATTTTATTATGTCTTGATTTGGAATCAAATATTCCGTGTATCATTATCATACAAGAGTCTTTTAATTTTTCCTTAAAAAAAGGAGAGTTTCCTTTATATTGAAATACAGGTCTCAAGCGATCCTTATTAAGTAATTGGGTTTGTGATAATTTGTAAAATACATATGCTTGAGATAGGGAAGATAAGTTCCAATAAGTATCGGAATTTGGATTCCTATTCTCAGTACTATAAGTATTTGAAAACAACTTTTTTATAGTCAAACCAAAATTAAACTTCATTGTATTTTGATTTGTTTCATCAATTCCTTCTTGTTCTTTATTTCTTTTATTGTTGTAAATGGATTTATTAAAGATATTTTTTTTTGATTTAAAGAAAAGTTGTGCATTGATCTTAGGAATGCTAATGGTACATAGTAAAATATCTATGTATATTTTTTCAATGAATGATTTTATAAAGTAGTGCGATTTACGCATTAATCGGATATTTTTCCTTTTTAAGATTTTCAAAGATTCCGGCCTTTTATTATCATAAATTAGAACTATATCTTTTTTTTTTTCTTTTTCGTTTCGTTCTATTTGATTCCTGATTTTTATTGTCTTATCAGAAAGATCTTTCATTCTTCTTTCTATTAGTGAATAATTTAACCAATTTTTTGGTCGAATTCGAACAGATGATTCGCGAAGAATCTTTTTATTTTTTTTTAAATCTTTTTCGTTTTCCTTCATTTCATATACTTTTTCTTTCCTCAACTCAAATAAAAAAATTGGATTTATTTTTTCCAATTTTTTCATTATGAGTTTGATAACTATAAATATTTTAGTGACCCATTTTGTTTTTTCTTTTCTAACTTTTATAAAGGATTTTATTCTTTCCTTCAAAAAGTTTATAACTTGTAAAATCTTATTTTTTACCCTTCTCTTTCTTTTTTTGAGTTCTTTATAAATAGGTTCAAAAAAAGAAGGTTGTTTTCGGGGAGAACCAAAGGGAAGTTCTGCTTCCATTCCCCAGACTGTTAAAAAACAAAAATTTTTGTTTTTATATTTTGAATCTCCTCGATCTCTATGATCTCTATGATGAGATCGTACCTTAGCTTTTCGCCAAGGTTTTAGACAGAAAGGATATAGAATCTTTATCTGAATGCCGTCTGTTAACCAATCTTGGGGAAATTCTGTTTCTGATAATTGAACACCATTATAGGTGCATTTAATATGCATTTCTCTATTCCATTCCTTCAAATCCTCGTACCACTCGGGGAATTGAAATAATAACATACGTAAAATATTTTTAGCTATTATAAATGAAGGCAATATAATGTATTTTCTAAAAAAAGATTGGATTACTAACATTAAACCTCTTATTGCTTGAATAAATACAAAGGTATCCCAAGCTTCTGATATTTCTATACGTTCTTTTTTATCCTTTTCTTCTTTTGTCTCTTCATTTTCAAAATGGGAATCTAAAATTTTAAATTCAGATTCTCGTTCTCTACCCATCCAATTCCTCAAAATAAGATTCTTCATTTCATTAATATGAAAAGAATAAAAAAAAGATGTTTTGTCTATACGGTCCAAAAAAAGTGGGGAATGCACATTTACTTGAAAGAGGTCCCAAATAACTGTTTTACGTCTTTGAGCGCGCATGGATCCTTTGATTAGATTGCGACGAAAACACGATTGTTGGGAGTAACGTATCAGAGCTACCTCTTCCTCTTCCGTTTTATTATCATTTTTCTCATTGTTACTAGCATTCTTAGTACTAGAAATAGAATTGGTATTTTGATCATTATCGTTATAAATTACAACACGTTTGGCTCTTCTTGAATGAATCTCATGATCTTCTTCTTCTAATTCTTCTTCATTTTCTTCTTCCTCTTCTTCCAACAAATCCTCGGTTAATTTGTATGACCATCTAGACACCTTTTTACTGACTTCTTCTATTTTAATTCCAATATCTTTCTTTTTCTTTGTTTTTTGATCTTTTGTAATTACATCGAATACAAATTGCAAAGATTTTGCTTGACTTTCTGAATCAATTATTTTTGCTTCTGTCAATAAAGGACATTTTTCAAAATTAAAAATGTGTCCGCACTCAGAAGATAATTCATCAATTGAGATGAAGGACTTTTCCGTTTTTTTTAAAAATGATTGACGGTAAATTCCTAAGGAATCATTAAGAAGTAGATCATGAATCTTATTTATCCAAAAAATTTCTACTAAATCTTCTGTATTTGTATAAGTAATTAAATGATTCATGATTGCATGTGAATAGAGTTTTTTTCGTGTTCCTCGACAAGGTCCGTTGAAAAAAGGATCATATGCTTTTGGCAAGCATTTTTTTTTATTCTCATCATCGCATAATATGGTTCTTTTTTCAAGCCTATCCAGACTAGGAGATCCCTCATTTTTTTCTATAATTTTTATTCGATTTATCAATTCATTATTCAAATTTAACCTTTTTTTTTCATTGGTATAAATCCAAGAATTAGAAAGATTTTCGTCATATATTTTTTCTCTTATGTACAAAGAAATTCTTCGTTCTAGCATTTCTGAAAATGTCGATAAACTAGGAGGATACATAAAGGATATTTTTTGTTTCCCATCACTTGTACATGTATAAAAAAAAAATTGTGACATTTCATTGCGTAAAGCATTTTCTAATTGATCATTTTCTATATATCGTAATGGACGATTCCATCGTTTATAATCGAAAAAAAAAGTGACAAAAGTTTTTTCAACCCAAAACCAATAATAACTTTTATTTTTCTTTTCTTTCAGTCTTCCCAATTCCAAATTCTCTTGATGGGTATCCAGATCATAATCTTCATGAACTGGGCTATCTTGATAG